AAGAAATCACCCGCCCCCGTACATCTGTAACAGTCACAATGGTGTTGTTGAAACTTGCTTGAACATGAATAACGCCCTTTGGTATTCGACGTATACTTTTACGTGAACCAATACGTCCAGTCCTACGTGAACCATTTCTTGTTATAGATTTTGCCATATGTTATCATTTCATAAATATAAGTCAGAGATATATGGATATATCCATTTCATGTCAAAACAGATTTTTTCTTTTGATTTGTTCATCGCTTCCTTTAGAGAGTCCCTTTTCGAAAGATTATCCTTGTCTTTGTTTATGTCTCGGGTTGGAACAAATTACTATAATTCGTCCCCTCCTACGGATCAGTCGACATTTTTCACAAATTTTACGAACGGAGGCCCTGATTTTCATAGTTGTTATTCCTTAAACTGAATTTCGAATGTACTTATTGGAAGAAAATAAGTTTCTTGAAATTTTTGAACCGTGAATTGTATCCCCATAGTAAGGAATGTTGAAAAAGCATCTAATCATTCAAATCCTTGTTGTGGAGTCTATAAATTATACGTCCTCCATTTGAATCATAACGACTTACTTCAATTTTGATTCTATCTCCAGCGAGTACATGTATAAAACAGTGTCGAACCCTTCCTGAAACAGAATTTCGAATTTGACTTCATTATCCAAACGAACCTGGAGCATACCATTGGGAAGTGATTCAGTAATTAAACCTTCATGAATTCTTTTTTGTTCTTTCATTCCAGGCAAATCCTCCTTGAAGTATCAACTAATGTAGGAGGAGTGATATTAGACAATTTTTTTTTTTTTTTTTTCACAAATAGGAAGTTCTGGATCCAATTCGGATAGTAGAAAGATTACCATATATAACACAAAATTTCTCCGCCGATTCTTTCTAGTCGAGCTGCCCGGTCTGTCATTATACCTTTAGAAGTAGAGAGAATTACAATCCCCATCCCGTCTAAAATTCTAGGAATTCGTTGATAGTTAGAATAGATTCGGAGACCTGGTCGACTTATTCGTTTTAAATTGAAAAGAGTTCTATTTCTATATGGCCCTTTCCTATTCCTTCTATGTCGTAGGGTTAAAACCAAAAAAGATTTGTTGTTTTCCACAAGTTTCCTTACATTTTCGAGAAAGCCCTCTCGTAAAAGTATTTTAACAATGTTTTCGGTGATGTTAGTAGACGCTATTCGAACCATTCCTTTTCTATTCATGTCAGCATTTCGTATAGAAGTTATTATGTCAGCAATAGTGTCCTTGCCCATGATAAACTCAAATTATTGTTGCTTCCGAATTTTGATATAATCAACATGTTCTTTTGTTTAGGAAAATTATTATTATTAAAAGTATATGCGTGAGACATAATCTACTAATTTATTTTATCTATTTTATTTATCTATTTGAATTCAATACTATCACTCTATTGCGGTCTCATCTTATATCTTATAATACCTCAGGTGCTAATGAAACTATTTTAGTAAAATTTAACTGTCTTAATTCCCGGGCGATCGCGCCAAAACTCGAGTGCCTTTTGGATTTCCTTCTTGATCAATGACAACTGCCGCATTGTCATCATATCGTATTATCATACCGTTGTCACGTTTGAGTTCTTTACAAGTACGTACAATTACAGCTCTGATCACTTCTGATCTTTCTAGAGGTGTATTTGGTACTGCTTCCTTGATCACAGCAACAATAACGTCACCAATATGAGCATATCGGCGATTACTAGCTCCTATGATTCGAATACACATCAATTCTCGGGCCCCGCTATTGTCTGCTACATTCAAATGGGTTTGAGGTTGAATCATATCATTTTTTTAATCTGTTTTTTTAATGTCAAAAAAGTAAAGCAAGGGGCGAAGTCAAAAAAAAAAAAAAAAAAAACCTGAAATTGTTTTTTATACCCAGGACTTCTTTCCTTTGGTTTTCCATTCCTAGTCAGAAATAATGAATTGAGTTCTTATAGGCATTTTGGACGCCGCTATTGAAATAGCCTTTCGAGCTATATTTTCGGCTACTCCACTCATTTCATAAAGTATTCTACCTGGTTTAACCACAGCTACCCAATATTCGGGAGATCCTTTCCCCGAACCCATACGGGTTTCCGTGGGTCTTACTGTAACCGGTTTGTCTGGAAATATACGTACCCATATTTTTCCACCACGGCGTACATTTCGTGTCATTGCGCGGCGCCCCGCTTCGATTTGTCTAGATGTGATCCAGGCGGGTTCAAGTGCTTGAAGAGCATATCTACCGAAACAAATATGATTACCTCGATAAGATACTCCTTTCATTCTTCCTCTATGTTGTTTACGGAATCTTGTTCTTTTGGGGTTATAGTTGAAGGTTCTTTCTCAAGTCCATCTCTACTACAGAACTGGACATGAGAGTTTCTTCTCATCCAGCTCCTCGCGAATGAAACGACTAAAAAAGATTTTATCAAGATATACGTCTATTTAATAAAGAATATATTGAATCACAGTCATAGGATTCTTTGAAATCTCATCTACATCTAATTAATCGATTCGAATTTTGTATATCGTGTTTAGATCTATAATTAAACATGTATTCTATTTATAGATAATGTCAATGTCGTTTTTTTATAATGTTATAAGGAATCCTTATTTGGTTTTGTCTTTTATCATATACGATCGACCAAAATTTATCAATCCAATAAAAGAAAACTTTCGCGGGCGAATATTTACTCTTTCAATATTTATTTTAGTTGGAGGGTTAGTCCACGACCTCTCAAAATAAAAGACTAGGTCCCTGGTTCGTTTCGCCATCCCACCCAATGAATCATAAGATTCATTTTCAATAGAATCTTCTGCATTCACGGGTTCTGTCGTTCCCATTGCTTCTTGATTAATGGTTAGGTCTGAATTCTCCAATGGAGTCCTTAATTAAATTTGTTCTTAAGTCAATTTTCTCAGTCTTTATTGGCTCGAGGCTCTTGATTTTTTGTTCTATGCGCGGATTCAGCTAATTATGCATGAATCATTATTGATGCTTTATTACATTGCTTTTTATGAGATGACTCATAGACCTTACATATTGGAATCATATATCATTGATATTTTATTTCTCTCTTTCTCTCATCCTTCCGTTTATCCGCATACTTTTCTATTTCGCTTCACAACTTATAACTTTATAACTTTAATCAGATTGGATTTTTTATGTTTATGCAAAAAAGGATTTCAGTTGCTACAATGATATGACCAATATATTATATCTTGACTGGTTCTTTGGATCCAGATAATGCGAAGCAATGGGTTGGTTATTAGTGCTATAGTTATTAGTTCATACTATGGGCCGGTCCATTTTTTGAATCTTAGTCCTAAAAAACCAACGAGTCACACACTAAGCATAGCAATTATATAAAACGATTAATCGAATTTTTATTCAACCCTATAAAATTGAAGAATTGCTCATTTTTGTTTTGATTGAATATAAAAGGAATGAAAGGGTTTGTCCTTTTTTGTTCTATTTCGATCACTGGGTAGAAGGGACAGACACGTAAAGTCTTATTATTCTTCGTCTACAAATATCCAAATTTTGATTCCTAATACCCCGTAGATAGTTCGAACTGTATAGGAACAATAATCAATTTTAGCTCCAATGGTTTGTAGAGGAACCCTACCTTCTCTGATCCATTCGACACGTGCAATTTCTTTTCCGTCGATCCGCCCCGCAATTTGGACTTGAATTCCTTTTGTATCTGACTGTTCAGTTAATTCAATAGCCTTTTTCATTGCTTTGCGAAAAGAAACCCTATTCTTTAATTGTCCGGCTATAAATTCTGCAAGAATATTAGGGTTTCCATAAGGATTTGCGATTCTTGTAATAGCAATGTTTAGTTTTCGGTTCACACAATTAAGTTTTTTTTGTACATTCATTTGTAATTCTTCGATTCTTCGCGGTCGATTTTCTAGTAATAATTTTGGGAATCCTATATAGATTATGACCTGAATTAGATCGATTCTTTTTTGAATCTCTATCCGTGCAATGCCCTCAACACTAGAGGATATTCTCATATTTTTTTGTACATAATTCTTAATAGAGTCTCGTATTTTTTGATCTTCTTGTAGACCTTCAGAATAATTTTTTGGCTGTGCAAACCAAAGAGAATGATGACCTTGCGTTGTACCAAGTCGGAAACCAAGTGGATTTATTTTTTGTCCCATAACCCCCCACTACTATATGTATCATGACATGTCAGATTTGTGTTTTTATTTTGATTTATCAATCCTGGTTTTTTTGAGTACATGAAAAATTCTTCATATTCTTCATAGAAGTATATATCTTTCAAAACAATAGTTATATGACAAGTCGGCTTTTTTATCAGATAACTCCGCCCTCGAGCTCGAGGTTTTAATCTTTTCACTGTGGTACCCTCGTTTACTTCGGCTTTACTAATGAATAAATTTGCTTCGTTGAAACCCTTATTGTGACTAGCATTTGCTGCTGCAGAATAAACCAATTTAAAAATTGGATAACATGCTCGATAAGGCATGAGTTCTAATATCATAAGGGTTTCCTCGTAAGAACGCCCACGAATCTGATCAATTACCCTTCGGGCTTTGTGAGCAGACATACATATATATTGACCTACAGCGTATACTTCATCTAGTTTCTTCTTTCTCCTCTTTATCATAAGGTTCACCTCTCACCAATGAATCTATATTCACTTTATTAACGATTAACGACGGGATCTATTATCATTTTTTGCATGTCCACGGAAATTTATAGTGGGCGCAAATTCTCCCAATTTATGTCCTACCATACGATCTGTTATATAAATAGGCAAGTGTTCCCTTCCATTATGGATAGCAATAGTATGGCCGACCATTGTGGGTATAATGGTAGATGCCCGGGACCAAGTTATTATTATTTCTTTTTCCGCTTTTGTATTAAGCTTATCGATTTTTCTTAATAAATGATTCGCTACAAAAGGATTTTTTTTTAGTGAACGTGTCACAGTTAATTAACTCCTATTTTTTTC